ATTTACATTATTTTTTTGGATTTTAATAATGTAAATTACGTGATTAGTTGCGGGGGCGAGGGTTCAGGTACATCCTTTTTCTGTTTTAGGGGTTTGGCAGGATATTATGTGGTTGTCTGGACCAAGGGGGTAGGGGGGTTTGACGAAATCCTAGCAGGGGGGAATCTCAGTTATGTCTGATGGTAGTAACGGTTATGTATGCACCTGATATATCTTAATGCAATTATATAAATAATGTCTTTCTAACACTAATTACATTTACTATGCAATCAAGAAAAATGTTCAACCTAAGTCGGGCTTTTTAGAAGGTGTCTCACATGTCAAGTGAAAGGAGACCAAAAAAAAATACCAAATGCCTTTAAATTAATGCCCGGCTTGGTGGGTAACGAGTCTCATGTACTCCACCATTAATCAGATGCCAGATATAATTCAAGTTATGGGGGAATTGGAAAGTGGGGCCCTGAAATAGGAACCAGATGCCAGTAATAGATCATTTAGTGCGACCCTCACAATTATTGTCCCTGACCGTTCAAGAAACTAGTTCACATGACTTATACTGGTTGGTGGTTTCTTACTACATTCTTATTTTGGTAGCAATTAATGCTAATTCATTCATGGAAACATTATTATAATAAGTTATGTGGATCATTAGTTATCTATCATCTGTTTAGGAGTTCATGTTAGTCTTGTTTTAATGTCTTATGTATACCTTGAATTAATTACTAATGATAAATGGTTTATTTATTAAATAATCTTGCCTTCTTCTACTTTGTTAAAGCACCTGTAATATTCAACATATTATTTCTTTTTACAGGGTTAATGTTAATTTAATAGTTTTTCCAGTACTTTAAGGGTTATGTAAAATAGAATGTTTAATTTACCTTTACATTAGTGTATGTAATATAATACATAGTATGTATAATAGTACATATGTGGAACGTTGGTTAAATAATGTAAAGTTCCATAGGGTAGTCTAATTTATGATCTTAGCTTTGGGAGTTAAGGATGGAAGTTAAAATCTTTCCCCTTTGATTTAATTGTTAGAGAATATTGAGTTCTTATAGTTGAATTACAACGGTGGTTTTTCGTATCATTGGTCTTGGTTAGACTCCGAGTAGGAATTATGAGTTATTTTATTTTCTTGTTCTTGATTATGTTAATTGTTGGGGTAACTGGTGTTGCTTCTAACCCTTCTCCTTATTTTGCTGCCTTGGGGTTGGTTTTGGCTGCTGCAGGTGGTTGTGGAATTTTGGCTGGTTATGGAGGGTCTTTTGTTTCTTTAGTCCTTTTTTTAATTTATTTGGGGGGGATGTTGGTGGTTTTTGCTTATTCTGCAGCGTTGGCTGCGGAGCCTTATCCAGAGGGCTGGGGAGATTGGTCTGTGTTGGGTCGGGTTATGGGTTGTTTTTTAATTATGTCCTTGGGGGTATATATAGGAGGCGGGCGGTCTAATTATTATTGTGGGGTTGTTGATGAGTGTCAGGATCTGTCGGTTTTACGTGGGGATTTTAGTGGTGTTTCTTTCATATATAACTTGGGAGGGGTGATGTTGATTGTTTGTGGGTGGGCCCTTTTGCTCACTCTTTTTGTGGTTCTGGAATTAACTCGCGGGCGTAGTCGTGGGGCTTTGCGGGCAATTTAAGGTTGAGGTGTGTGGTTGTTTAAAATTGTGGGGGCTCAGGCGTTGGTGGTGACGATTGGTTGTATTATGTATTAATCTATTAGGTTTAGGAAGGTTTGTATAATTATAATGGTTTTTGGGGGAGGGGTTTAATTTAATGAGGTATAGATATATTTATTGTTTGTGGTAATTAAAATTTTATTGGTTTTAATAATGTAAATTACGTGATTAGTTGCGGGGGCGAGGGTTCAGGTACATCCTTTTTCTGTTTTAGGGGTTTGGCAGGATATTATGTGGTTGTCTGGACCAAGGGGGTAGGGGGGTTTGACGAAATCCTAGCAGGGGGGAATCTCAGTTATGTCTGATGGTAGTAACGGTTATGTATGCACCTGATATATCTTAATGCAATTATATAAATAATGTCTTTCTAACACTAATTACATTTACTATGCAATCAAGAAAAATGTTCAACCTAAGTCGGGCTTTTTAGAAGGTGTCTCACATGTCAAGTGAAAGGAGACCAAAAAAAAATACCAAATGCCTTTAAATTAATGCCCGGCTTGGTGGGTAACGAGTCTCATGTACTCCACCATTAATCAGATGCCAGATATAATTCAAGTTATGGGGGAATTGGAAAGTGGGGCCCTGAAATAGGAACCAGATGCCAGTAATAGATCATTTAGTGCGACCCTCACAATTATTGTCCCTGACCGTTCAAGAAACTAGTTCACATGACTTATACTGGTTGGTGGTTTCTTACTACATTCTTATTTTGGTAGCAATTAATGCTAATTCATTCATGGAAACATTATTATAATAAGTTATGTGGATCATTAGTTATCTATCATCTGTTTAGGAGTTCATGTTAGTCTTGTTTTAATGTCTTATGTATACCTTGAATTAATTACTAATGATAAATGGTTTATTTATTAAATAATCTTGCCTTCTTCTACTTTGTTAAAGCACCTGTAATATTCAACATATTATTTCTTTTTACAGGGTTAATGTTAATTTAATAGTTTTTCCAGTACTTTAAGGGTTATGTAAAATAGAATGTTTAATTTACCTTTACATTAGTGTATGTAATATAATACATAGTATGTATATAGTACATATGTGATAATTATTAGCTCTTCCAGTTTCAAGCGCTAGAAAGAATTTTAATCTTTAATCTTCGGATTACAAAACCGATGCTTTAACGTTAAGCTACTAGGGCTGTTATCAGTTGAGTATTTTGTTTTCAATTCAACCTACTAATGGGTTGAGTACAAGAAATAGGGCAAAGTAAAGTACTGAGGCTACTTGACCAATAATAATATAGGGATGTTCTACTGGTATGCCACCAATTCATGTCAGTACTAACATGTCGGCGACCAAAACTCAGAATAGGATTTGAGAGGCGGGGCGGAATGTTAGTCCTCGGTGTTTTGAGGTGTGGAGGATTGGGACGACGATTAATACTAGGATAGAAAATAGTAGGGCGAGCACTCCTCCTAGTTTGTTTGGAATTGATCGGAGAATGGCATAGGCAAATAAGAAATATCATTCTGGTTTAATGTGTGGGGGTGTAACTATGGGGTTGGCTGGGGTGAAGTTGTCTGGGTCTCCTAATAGGTTGGGATAAAAGAGGGCAAGTGCTGTTAGAGCTGCAATTATTATAATAAATCCAAGGAAGTCCTTATATATGAAGTAAGGGTGGAATGGGATTTTGTCAGCATCGGAGTTGATGCCTACGGGGTTATTTGACCCTGTTTCGTGTAGGAAAATAATATGGAGTAGGCTGGCACCTGCTACTACAAATGGTAGAAGAAAGTGAAATGCGAAGAATCGTGTTAGGGTAGCATTGTCTACTGAGAACCCCCCTCAGATTCATTGTACTAACATATCTCCAACGTAAGGAACGGCTGATAGTAGGTTGGTAATTACTGTTGCACCTCAAAATGATATTTGCCCTCATGGTAAGACATATCCTACGAATGCTGTTATTATTACTAACAGAAATAATACTACTCCTACATTTCATGTTTCTTTATATAAGTATGATCCGTAGTAAAGTCCTCGAGCAATGTGTATGTAGAGGCAGATAAAGAAGAATGAGGCTCCGTTTGCGTGTAGGCTTCGAATTAATCATCCGTAGTTGACGTCTCGGCAAATGTGGGCTACTGAAGAGAAGGCGGTGGTGATGTCTGATGTGTAGTGTATAGCTAGGAATAGTCCTGTAAGGATTTGTGCTATGAGACATAGGAATAACAATGACCCAAAGTTTCATCAAGCTGAGATGTTGGATGGGGCTGGTAAATCCACTAGGGCGTCGTTGGCTATTTTGAGTAGTGGGTGTTTTTTTCGTAAACTTGCCATTATTTTTTAGGTTATTACAGTGGTTTTGGGTGTTGCTTCGGTTGGTGGGGTTGTTGTTTGGTTAATATAAGGTTATTGTTAGAATTACTAGGGCGTTTGTTAGGAAAAATATGGCTAGGTAAACTTTAATAAGGCCTTGCTGTGGGTTGTTGATTGCTTTAATTATGGGAATTTGGGCGCCTGTGGCCCCTTTTGGGCCAACTTTTTCAAATCATGTTTGATCTACCAGTTGTGTGGCTGCTGTTTGTCCTAAAGCGAGGTTTAGTTTAGGGATTATTCGATGGATAATAGCTGGGAAGTAGGCAAGTATGTTTGAGAAATTGTGTATTGGGATGTTTGGGGTAATTTTAAATTGTTTGTTTGTTAGGTTAGTTAGTTCTATGGCTATTATTAGGCCTAGAATGGTTACCAGTAGTGCGCTGAGTTTGAGCGAAGGAGGTATGGTTATAATAGGGGTTTTTGTTGGTAAAAAGTTTGAGGTGATGACAAGGCCGGCAATAATACTTCCTCATGCTAGTCGTTTAATAGGGTTTATGACAGTGGGGTTATTTTCATTAATTGGTGTAAGAGGGGCGGATCGTGGTTGTCCTATTGAAGCGAAGAAAATAATTCGGAAGCTATAAACAGCAGTGAAGGAGGTAGCAATTAAAGTTAGGGCGAGGGCTCAGGCATTGAGATAAGATGTATTTATTGCTTCAATGATTGCATCTTTGGAGAAGAAACCTGCAAGGAATGGGGTTCCGGTGAGGGCGAGGCTTCCGATTGTTATACAGGATGAGGTTAGGGGGAGTGTTTTGTGAAGTCCGCCTATTTTTCGGATATCTTGTTCGTCGTTTAGGCTGTGGATAATTGAACCGGAACATAAAAATAATATAGCTTTGAAGAATGCGTGGGTGCAGATATGTAGGAATGCTAGTTGTGGTTGGTTTAATCCAATGGTAACTATTATTAGTCCAAGTTGGCTGGATGTTGAGAATGCGACGATTTTTTTGATATCATTTTGTGTTAGTGCGCAGGTGGCTGTAAATAGGGTGGTGAGTGCTCCTAGACAAAGACAGGTCGTTAGGGCTGCTTGGTTATTTTCTATCATTGGGTGGAGTCGAATTAGTAGGAAAATTCCTGCAACTACTATAGTGCTTGAATGAAGTAGGGCAGATACTGGTGTGGGGCCTTCTATCGCTGACGGTAGTCAGGGATGTAGTCCAAATTGGGCTGATTTTCCTGTTGCGGCTAGAATAAGTCCTATCAGGGGGAGTGTTAGGTCTATTTCTTTGGAAGCAATAAATACTTGTTGGATTTCTCAGCTGTTTAGGTTTATTGCAATTCATGCTATGCTTAGGATAAGGCCAATGTCTCCTACTCGGTTGTAGATAACGGCCTGAAGGGCGGCGGTGTTAGCATCTGCCCGTCCGTATCATCATCCAATTAGTAGAAATGATATAATTCCAACGCCCTCTCATCCAATAAATAATTGGAATATGTTGTTTGCTGTAACTAGTAGGATTATTGCTACGAGGAATAGAAGAAGATACTTAAAGAATCGGTTAATGTAAGGGTCTGCATGTATATATCATGAGGCAAATTCTAAAATAGATCATGTTACATATAGGGCCACAGGGGTAAAGATGATTGAGTATTGGTCAAATTTAAAGCTTGTATTTAGGTCAAATGTTATTGTGTTAATTCATTGTCAGTTTGTTGAGATTATTTCTATTCCTTGATCTAGGTAAATGCATAGGGGAACTAGGCTAATAAAAAATGCTATCTGAACGGCAGTTTTTACATGGGTGGTGGCCCAGTCCTTTTTTAGTGGTGTGGGGCTTAATGATAAAATAATAGGGTAAATTAGGAGGATTAGGATTATAAAAAGGCTCGAATTAAAGATTAGTGCTGTTGAGTACATAGCCGCTACTTGGAGTTGCACCAAGAGTTTTTGGTTCCTAAGACCAACGGATGAGCTATTATCCTTTAGTGGCCGAGTGAGCCGCGGATTTCAACTGCGGGCCTAAAAAACTAGCAATTTTTCAGGTTTTGGCTTGCTCTCTCGGTAGGTAAGAAGGTTTTATCTCCTGTCTTTAGAATCACAATCTAATATTTTTATTAAACTATATCTACATAAGCATCATCCTCATATGAGTTCTGGTTTTAGTACAAGGAGAATTACGGGGATGAGGTGTATTGTAATGAGGAGGTGTTCTCGAGTGTGGGATGGTTCTAATCCTGTGATGTGATTTGGGGTTGGTCCTCGCTGTGTTATGAGAAATATGTACAGGGAGTATCCGGCTGTAATTAGTGTCCCCAGGCCAGTGAGAATAATGGATCAGTATGATCAATTAAATATGGCTGTAATAATTATGATTTCCCCTATTAGGTTGGGTAGTGGGGGTAGTGCTAGGTTAGCAAGGTTAATAATAAACCATCAGGCGGCTATTAATGGTAGAATCATTTGTAGTCCTCGGGCTAATAGTAGCGTTCGGCTGTGTGTTCGTTCATAGTTTGTGTTAGCAAGGCAGAATAGGGCGGATGATACTAGTCCGTGGGCGATTATTAAAATGATTGCACCTGTGAAGCCTCATGGGGTTTGAATAAGGATGCCCCCTGCTACGAGGCCCATGTGGCTTACGGATGAGTAGGCAATTATTGATTTAAGGTCTGTCTGTCGGAGGCAAATTGATCCTGTTATAATAATGCCCCATAAGGCTAGGATAATGAATGGATAGGCTAGTTCTTTTGTTAATGGGTTTAGTATAATTATTATTCGTATTATCCCATATCCTCCTAGTTTTAAGAGTACGGCGGCTAGGATTATAGACCCGGCTACTGGGGCCTCAACGTGGGCTTTGGGTAATCAGAGGTGTACTCCATATAGGGGTATTTTAACTAGGAAGGCTACAAGGCAGCCTGCTCATCATATTTTATCGCCTCATGAGGTGAGGATGAGGGGCTTAGTGTGTTGTATAATAATTATTGATAATGTTCCTAGGTCTTTTTGTAAGGTGAGTAGGGCAACGAGTAGGGGGAGGGATCCTGCTAGTGTATAAAATAAAAAGTATGTCCCTGCGTTTAGTCGTTCCGTTTGATTACCTCAACGGGTAATAATAATTAGTGTCGGGATTAGGGTGGCTTCGAATATAATATAGAATATAATGATTTCTGTTGCACTGAATGCTAGTGTTAGAAGTATTTGGAGGGAAATTAATAAAGTGATGTAGGATCGTTGGCGGCTGATTGGTTCTTGGGCCATGTGGTTTTGGCTTGCTAAGATTATTAGCGGTAATAACCAACATGACAGTACGAGTAGCGGAGTAGATAGGGGGTCTGTTGCTAGGTACAAGTTTGATGTTGATCATCCTGTTTCTGTGTCTCATTTTAGTCATGTTAAGCTAATGGCAGCGATGATGAAGCTTTGATATGTAATTGTTGTTCATAGTCATTTCTTATCAATTAATCAGGTGGTGGGGATGAGTATAATGGTTGGAATTAATACTTTTAACATTGTAGTAGGTTGAGGTTTTTTAGGTGGTCTGTGCCGTGTGTTCGGGAGGTGGCTACCAGTAGGGCTAAGCCTGCACTGGCCTCACAGGCAGAGAATGATAGTAGTATTATTGGTGCTGAAGAGAAAACGGTGGATCCTGTTTGAAATGATCATAGGGCTATGGCTACATAAATGGATAGTATTATTGCTTCTAAGCACAGGAGGGCGGATAGTAGGTGTTTTCGATGAAAGGCCAGACCTGAAAATCCTAAGATAAATGCTAGGGTAAAGCTGAAGTGAATGGGGGCCATAAGACGATCATGGAGTTGAACCATGTTCTACTGAGCCGAAATCAGTGGTCTTTCATTGGACTAATCGTCTATTCAGCTCACTCTAAGCCTCCTTGAATTCATTCATAAATTAGTCCTAGGGTTAATAGAATGAGGATAGACATTGCTCAAAAAAATGTTTGGGTGGCATCTGGGAGTTGATCTCCTCATGGGAGTGGGAGGAGTAATGCGATTTCTAGGTCAAAAAGGAGAAATAGAATTGCTACTAAGAAGAACCGTATTGAGAATGGGAGTCGTGCAGATCCAAGGGGGTCAAATCCGCATTCGTAGGGTGAAAGTTTTTCTGAGTCTGGGTTTATTTGTGGAAGTCAAAATGATACAATGATTAGAATGCATGATAGAATAGAGGTAATTATTAGAATGGAAATAATTGGGTTCATTATTCCCCCTCGGAGTTTAACCAAGATTAAATGATTGGAAGTCACTTGTATTAAAATTAATACTAGGAGAATTATGATCCTCATCAGTAAATTGAGACGTATAGGAATAATCATACTACATCAACAAAGTGTCAGTATCATGCGGCAGCTTCAAATCCAAAGTGATGTTCTGATGTAAAGTGGTATTTTACTTGGCGTAGGAAGCATACTGCTAGAAATGTGGAGCCGATAATTACATGTAATCCGTGGAACCCTGTGGCTACAAAGAATGTCGAACCATAGACTCCGTCGGCGATTGTGAATGGGGCCTCATAATATTCTATTGCTTGTAGGAAGGTGAAGTAGAAACCTAAAATAATTGTTAAGGCTAGGGATTGAATAGCCTGTTTTCGTTCTCCTTCTATGATGCTATGGTGGGCTCAGGTGACTGTTACTCCTGAGGCTAATAGGACGGCTGTATTTAATAGGGGTACTTCAAATGGGTCTAGGGCAGTAATTCCTGTTGGGGGTCAGCATCCTCCTAATTCTGGCGTAGGGGCGAGACTTGAGTGATAAAAGGCTCAGAAGAATCCGACGAAAAAGAATACTTCCGAGGTAATAAATAGAATTATACCAAATCGTAGGCCTTTTTGCACGGGGGGTGTGTGGTGCCCTTGAAATGTGCCCTCTCGAACAACATCTCGTCATCATTGGTACATTGTTAAAATTAAAAGAATAAGTCCTATGGTTATTAGGATAGTATTTTGGAAGTGAAATCATATGGCAGTCCCTGATGTTACTAGGAGGGCGGAGACTGCACCTGTTAGTGGTCAGGGGCTGGGGTCAACTATGTGGAATGCATGTGCTTGGTGTGCCATTATACGTTCTCTTGTAGGTATAGGCTTAGAAGTAGTACGAAGACATAGGCTTGAATCATAGCAACTGCCACCTCTAATAGGGTTAATAAAAATAATACTGTTGCTGTTAAAATAGCTACGGTTGGTATTATGGGCAATAAGACGAACACAGCAGTGGCAATAAGTTGAATGAGGAGGTGCCCTGCTGTGAGGTTTGCTGTGAGTCGTACTCCTAGGGCTAGTGGGCGAATAAATAGGCTGATTGTCTCAATAATAATGAGGACGGGGATTAGAGGCAGGGGGGTCCCTTCTGGTAGGAGATGACCTAGGGCTACTGTTGGTTGATTTCGTATACCAATAATGACAGTGGCTAATCATAATGGCACTGCAAACCCTATGTTTAATGATAGCTGAGTAGTTGGTGTGAATGTGTAGGGAAGGAGGCCTAAAAGATTGGTAGTAATTAGGAATAATATTAAGGATGTTAATAGAATTGCTCATTTGTGTCCTCCAATGTTAATTGGGAGGAATAGTTGTTGAGTGAAGCGGCTAATAAATCATCCTTGTAGGGTGAGTAGTCGATTATTTATTCATCGTGAGGAGGGGGTGGGGTAGAGCATTCATGGAAGTGTCAGGGCTAAGGCTATTAATGGAATTCCTATGTATGTGGGGCTTATAAATTGGTCAAAAAAGTTTAGTATCATGGTCAGTTTCAGGATTCTAGTTTTGGTTTTTTTGCTGTTTGTGGGCTGGGCTCATTGTTGAAGGCATGTGCTATAACTTTAGTTGGGATAAGGACTAGGAATACTAGTCATGAGAACATTAGGATGGCAAATCATGGGGCCGGGTTTAATTGTGGCATGTCACTAGGGGTGGTTGGGGGCCACCAGTCTTTAGCTTAAAAGGCTAACGCTTTTCCCTGATTTAGCTTCTTAGTGAGGCGTCTTCTAGTATTATTGAGGATCAGTTTTCGAAGTGCTGTAGTGGTACTGCTTCAACTACAATAGGCATAAAGCTGTGGTTTGCGCCGCAAATTTCAGAACATTGTCCGTAGTAAATTCCTGGGCGGGCGGCGATAAATGCTGTTTGGTTTAGGCGGCCTGGGACTGCGTCTATTTTAACACCTAGGGCTGGTACTGCTCATGAGTGTAGGACGTCTTCTGCCGTAACTAGAACTCGCACAGGTGATTCTATAGGAACTACTATCCGGTGGTCCGTCTCTAATAGGCGGAATTGGCCTGGGGTGAGGTCTTGTGTAGGGATTATATATGCGTCGAACCCAAGGTCTTCGTAATCAGTATACTCATAAGTTCAGTATCATTGGTGGCCGATTGCTTTAATCGTTAGGTGTGGGTCGTTGATTTCGTCTATTAAGTAAAGGATTCGTAATGATGGGAGTGCGATTAAAATTAAAATTACTGCTGGTAAGATTGTTCATACAATTTCAATTTCTTGGGAGTCTAGAATATATATATTAGTAAGACTAGTAGATACTATTGCTACAATAATATAAAGCACTAAGGTGCTGATAAGAAAAACAATTATTAGTGCGTGATCGTGGAAATGAAGTATTTCTTCTATTACGGGTGAAGCTGCGTCTTGAAATCCTAGTTGTGAGGGATGTGCCATTAGGTTTAAGACACGCAGGGCTTTAACCAGCAACTCTGTCTTGACAAGGCAGTGTAATTTTTGTTACTAGTGTCTTATTGAAAGAAAGTGGCAGAGTGGTTATGCGGCCGGCTTGAAACCGGCAAATGGAGGTTCAATTCCTTCCTTTCTTGAATAGTGGATTATTATCTCAAAATTTGTAGGCTCAGGCTGGGTGTACTCGAACGTAAGCTGGTTCTTCGAATGTATGATATGGTGGTGGACATCCGTGTAGTCATTCGGGATTTGAGACTGTCAGTTCAACTCATTTTACTTCTCGTTTAGCAGCGAATGCTTCTCATAAAATAAATAGGAATAGGATGACGGCAGTTAATGATACGAGGGATCCAATAGATGAGATTGTATTTCATAGGGTATACGCGTCTGGGAAGTCGGAGTAACGTCGTGGTATGCCTGCTAAACCTAGGAAGTGTTGTGGGAAGAAGGTTAGATTGACCCCAACAAATATAACCCCAAAGTGGATTTTAGTTCAGACGTCATGTAGTGTGTAGCCGGTGAATAGGGGGAATCAGTGAACAAATCCGCCCATGATTGCAAATACGGCTCCTATAGACAGGACGTAGTGGAAGTGTGCAACGACATAGTATGTGTCGTGCAGTACAATGTCGAGGGATGAGTTTGCTAGAACAATTCCAGTTAGTCCCCCCACCGTAAATAGGAAAATAAAGCCTAGGGCCCACAGGAGGGGTGTTTCTCATTTAATTGATCCTCCGTGGAGGGTTGCTAGTCAGCTAAAAACTTTGACACCGGTAGGAATGGCAATAATTATTGTGGCGGATGTAAAGTAGGCTCGGGTGTCTACATCTATCCCTACTGTAAACATGTGATGTGCTCAGACAATAAAGCCAAGGAGACCAATGGCCATTATTGCTCATACTATTCCTATATAGCCAAAGGGTTCTTTTTTACCGGCGTAGTAGGCAACGATGTGTGAAATTATACCAAATCCTGGTAAAATTAAAATGTAAACTTCTGGGTGCCCGAAGAATCAGAATAGGTGTTGGTAAAGGATTGGGTCCCCCCCGCCTGCTGGGTCAAAGAATGTTGTATTTAGGTTTCGGTCTGTTAGTAGCATTGTAATTCCTGCAGCGAGAACTGGTAGGGATAGGAGTAGAAGTACAGCCGTAATTAAAAGGGCTCAAATAAATAAGGGGGTTTGGTACTGTGTAATGGCTGGGGGTTTTATATTAATAATTGTAGTAATGAAGTTAATAGCCCCGAGGATTGATGAGACTCCTGCAAGATGAAGGGAGAAAATTGCTAAATCTACGGATGCGCCGGCGTGGGCCAGATTCCCAGCAAGTGGGGGATATACAGTTCATCCTGTCCCTACTCCAGCTTCTACCCCAGAGGAGGCTAGGAGTAGAAGAAATGATGGTGGAAGGAGTCAAAAGCTTATGTTGTTTATCCGTGGGAATGCTATATCGGGGGCTCCAATTATTAGGGGAATTAGTCAGTTACCAAATCCGCCAATTATAATTGGTATTACTATAAAGAAGATTATTACAAAAGCGTGTGCCGTAACGATGACATTATAAATTTGGTCATCTCCAAGAAGTGCTCCGGGTTGGCTTAGTTCAGCTCGAATTAGTAGGCTTAGGGCTGTTCCTACTATGCCAGCTCAAGCGCCAAATACTAGGTACAGGGTGCCAATATCTTTGTGATTAGTGGAAAAGAATCAACGGGTGATTGCCACAGGTAAGATGGCTGAGTGTTTTAGCGGTGGGTTGTAGTTCCATGGACAGAGGTTCAATTCCTCTTCTTATCAAGCCTTATGGTGTATTACATGTCGGATTGCAAATCTGAAGATGCAGGATAACTCCTTGCTTGGGCTTAGCCGCGAGGCGTTTATACCGACCCCGACTTCCCCCCCCGATAGGCGGGGGAGGTAGATGAATGCTCGCTGGTTTAGGCGCTTAGCTGTTAACTAAGATTTTGTGGGATCGAGGCCCTCTCATCTATAAAGGCCTTAGCTTAATTAAAGCGTCTGGGTTGCATTCAGAATATGTGGGATAGAGTCCTGCAGGTCTTATCAGGGACTAGGAGATTTTCACTCCTGTTTAAAGCTTTGAAGGCTTTTGGTTTAGTTCCATCCTAAGTCTCTATATTACTACTGCTATTACTATAGGGGAGATTGGAAGTAGTATGGTTGTCATGACTGCTGTAATTGATAGGGGTATTATTGCTTGTGTTGGTATGAGTCGTCATGGTGTCTTTGTGTTGTTTGTGTTAGGGAAGATGGTTAGTGTTATGGTATAACAGATTCGTATATAAAAAAATAGGCTTAGTAGGGCCGTTATTGCTATTAGTGTGGCTGTTAGTGGTAGTTCTTGTTTGGTTAATTCTTGTAAGACTAGTCATTTTGGTATGAATCCTGTTATTGGTGGGAGACCCCCTAAGGATAGTATTGTTATTATGGTAACTACTGTGAGGACTGGGGCTTTTGTTCAGCTTGTTCCTAATGTATTAATTTTTGTGGCTGATATGGTTTTTAGTGCTATAAATGCTGTTGATGTTATAGTAATATAAACTATTAGGTTTAGTAGTATTAGGTTTGGTGAATAGCTTAATACAACTATTATTCATCCTATGTGGGCGATTGATGAGTATGCTAGGATTTTTCGTAGTTGTGTTTGGTTAAGACCGCCTCATCCGCCCACGAGGGCAGAGGTTAGCCCAATTAAAATTATGGTTGGTTGGTTAATTTCTATGGATAGTTGATAAATTAAAATTATTGGGGCTAGTTTTTGTCATGTTGATAGGATGAGTCCGGTGTGGAGGTCGAGGCCTTGAAGTACTTCTGGTAGTCAAAAGTGTATAGGGGCTAGGCCTACTTTAAGTCCTAGGGCTAGTATTGTAATAGTGATAATTGTTGGGTGGAATGGTTGTTGAATTTCTCAGTTTCCTGTTATTCATGCGTTTAGGGTGGCGGAAAAAAGGACTAGGGCTGCTGCCGTGGCTTGTGTGAGGAAATATTTTGTTGTTGCTTCTACGGCTCGTGGGTGGTGGTGTTGAGTTATTAGGGGGAGGATGGCGAGGGTGTTGATTTCTAGTCCTATTCAGGCTAGCAGTCAGTGTGAGCTGGCGAATGTAATTGTGGTTCCTAGTCCTAGGCTTATAATAATAATGGAAAGTACATATGGATTCATTAGTAAAGGAAGGATTTTAACCAACATGTTCGGGGTATGGGCCCGAGAGCTTAATTAGCTGACTTTACTAGGAAGTAGTGTAGTGGAAGCGCTAAGAGTTTTGATCTCTTGAGGATGGGTTCGAGTCCCTTCTTCCTAAGGAAATGGGGAGATTTTAACTTCCATGTTTCACTCTATCAAAGTGGCCCTTTTACGGTTCAGGCACATTTCCTTTTTTAGTAGGGGGGGAGGCTTGCTAGAGCAATTGGTAGGGCTAAGTTTCAAATGATTAGGGCTAGGGCTAGGGGTAGGAAGTTTTTTCAGATCAGGTGTATTAGTTGGTCATATCGGAATCGCGGGTACGAAGCTCGGACTCATAGGAAAAGAATTGACAGTAGGGCGGCTTTCAGTATTAGGTTTATGGCGGTTAATTCTGGGAGGAGGGGGTTGTGTAGGGCTCCTAGGAATAAGATGGTTGATAGTGTATTTATCAGTAAAATGTTTGAGTATTCAGCGAGGAAGAATAGGGCGAAAGGTCCTCCTGCATATTCTACATTAAATCCTGATACTAGTTCTGATTCACCCTCTGTTAGATCGAATGGGGCCCGGTTTGTCTCTGCCAGGGTTGATACATATCATATTGCTGCTAGTGGTCAGGCTGGGGCTATTAGTCATGTTGTTTCTTGGGCAACATTAAACGTTTTTAGGTCGAATCCTCCTGCGATGATAATGGTTGATAATAAAATTAGTCCTAGGCTTACTTCATATGAAATAGTTTGTGCTACGGCCCGTAGGGCCCCGATTAGGGCATATTTTGAATTTGAGGCTCATCCGGAACCTAAGATTGAATATACTGCCAGGCTTGATAAGGCTAGGATAAATAGGATTCCTAGGCTTAGGTCTACTACTGGATAGGGTATTGGTATTGGGGCCCATATTGTTAAGGCAAGGGTTAGTGCTAGTGTTGGTGTGGCGAGGAAGAGAAATGGGGATGAGGTGGAGGGGCGAATGGGTTCTTTAATAAATAGTTTTACTCCATCGGCAATTGGTTGTAGAAGTCCGTATGGTCCTACAATGTTGGGCCCTTTTCGTAATTGTATATAGCCTAATACTTTTCGTTCTAGAAGGGTAAGAAATGCTACTGCTAGAAGTACTGGAACAATATAGGCTAGGGGGTTAATGATGTGAGTTAGAATAGAATCCATAGCTGAAGGAGGGGATTTGAACCCCTGGGTGAAAGGGCTTAGGCCTTTTGCAATTACCAGGCTCTGCCACCTTAGCATGCCATTATCTTTGGCAGGTTAATTATTCCCCTTTATTTTTTTATTTGTTTTCAGAAGGTAGGGGTGGGGCTTGCTTTAAGTATGGGCCCTCTTTTTCCGGTCCTTTCGTACTGGGAAGAAGTAATTTCATAGATAGAAACCGACCTGGATTACTCCGGTCTGAACTCAGATCACGTAGGACTGTTAATCGTTGAACAAACGAACCCTTAATAGCGGCTGCACCATTAGGATGTCCTGATCCAACATCGAGGTCGTAAACCCTTTCGTCGATATGGGCTCTGGGAAAGGATTGCGCTGTTATCCCTAGGGTAACTTGGTTCATTGATCAGGTGATTTAATCCTGGGTCATTTTTGGTCAGATGTTCTGTTACTTGGAGGTGTTTTTCTTAGTTTAGGGAAATGTTTCCATTCCATGTGGGGGTTTCTTTTTTCCCCGTGGTCGCCCCAACCGAAGGTACTTAGATCATTTTACATTTAGTTTGTATGACTTTTTTAGTTCTTTTAGTTTTTATAGTCTTTTAACATGCTTGATCTTTGACCTAAAGCTCCATAGGGTCTTCTCGTCTTATGTTTTTATGTCCGCTTCTGCACGGGCAGATCAATTTCATTGACTGGGAGGAGGAGACAGTTAAACCCTCGTTATGCCATTCATACAGGTCTTCATTTAAAAGACAAGTGATTACGCTACCTTCGCACGGTCAAGATACCGCGGCCGTTAAACTTTGTGGTCACAGGGCAGGCGGGACCTCTAATACATTTTATTAGCAAGAGGCGATGTTTTTGGTAAACAGGCGGGGTTTGTGTTTGCCGAGTTCCTTCTTTTCCTTTTAGTCTTTCCTTAAGGCACTCCTGTGTTGGGTTAACGGTAGGGCTTGGTGTAGGTTTTTCTTGTTTGTTTAGTTTTGTTGTTTTTCCCTCTGTTGTTGGGTCCGTTAGTTGTCAGTGGTTTGTCCGGTCTGACTTACACATGTGCTGGGAGAGAGCTTGATGTTCTCTTATTACTAATTTTAGCATTATCTCTTCTATACGTATAGGACGGCTTAATATCATTAGGGAATTAGGAGAAGGTTATCTTTATTATTGGTTTAGTTCTTCCTGAGCTTTAACGCTTTCTTTACAGGTGGCTGCTTTTGGGCCCACTGAGGGAGATTAAGGTCCTTTATTGTGTGTGATCCTTGTTCACCTAAATAAGGTTGTGTTCTGTTTCAAAGGAGCTGTACCCCCTTTGACTAACTCTTATATGTTGCTTTATTCTTTTTTGTTATTTTGGTTTTAGAATCATATAAGGCTGAACTAATATTCATTTCTTAAGCAACCAGCTATAACTAGGCTCGGTAGGCTTATCACCTCTACTCGGGAGTCTTCCCACTCTTTTGCCACAGAGACGGGTTGATCCTTTAAAGATTGCTCCGGAGTAGCTCGTCTAGTTTCGGGAGTTCAAACTAGGATTCTTCTTGCTTGAATTTTACTTGCTAAATCATGATGCAAAAGGTACGAGGGTTAATCTCTGCTTTTTGTTGCTTTATTATGGGTTTTTTCATTTCTCTTTCAGCTTTCCCTTGCGGTACTTTTTCTATGGCTCTAATTTTGTCCTTTTCTATCGCCTATACTTAGGTGGGAGAATGTTTTATTTTGTGTAGTTGTTTGTTTGTTATATATGGTTGGTTGTTTTGTAAGATGTTTAGGCTAGCTGTATTGCTTAGAATAATTCGATTTGCACGGATGTCTTCTCGGTGTAAGGGAGATGCTTTTCTATTTAGCTATATTCTAATTTTTCCAAGTGCACCTTCCGGTACACTTACCATGTTACGACTTGCCTCCTCTTTAGTCTTTTAGCTATTTATTAATTTGTTTGTTTGTGTTTCGAGGAGAGTGACGGGCGGTGTGTACGCGCCTCAGAGCCGTCTTCAAAAGAACTCTCTGTTTTCTTTTTACTGCTAAATCCACCTTCAGTTGTGTTTTTTCATGACACTTTTCGTGATATTCTGGGTCAGAAAATGTAGCCCATTTCTTCCCACTCCATTTGCTACACCTCGACCTGACGTTTTGGGGGTTGCCCATTTAGCTTACTGTTGGTCTTTCATAAGGTAAGCTGGCGACGGCGGTATATAGGCTGGGTTGACAAGGAGCGGTGAGGTTGAACGGGGGTTATCGGTTATAGAACAGGCTCCTCTAGGTGGGTTTGAGGCACCGCCAAGTCCTTTGGGTTTTAAGCTAATGCTCGTAGTCCCCTGGCGGATGGTATCTGTATGTTGCCATCGTTGTTTACGATTAAGCATAGTGGGGTATCTAATCCCAGTTTGTTTCTTAATGGTCGTGAGTTCAAGGTTTTTAGGGCCACCTTCGTTGTGGGGTTTCATGTCTTCATTAGCGTATGACAGCTTAGGAGATGTTTGGCCTTAGTTTTGTTTTTTCTTTAATCACTCTTTACGCCGGAGAGTATCAATTTGGGCCTCTCGTATAACCGCGGTGGCTGGCACGAGTTTTACCGGCTCTATTTGGTCTTGGCTAAGTCGAGCTTTCGCTCATGGCTTAATGTTTATCACTGCTGAGTTCCCTTAGGGGTGTGGCTAAGCAAGGCGTCTTGGGCTACTTTAAATTTTAGTGTGCCTGATGCCAGCTCCTCTTCTCCTTGTAATAGGGGATGGTGGGCATTCTCACAGGGGTGCGGCTACTTGCATGTGTAAGTCAGACCAGAATTGATATTAAAGTCAGGACCAGGCTTTTGTGTCACCGAAACTTTTTAGGGTTCATCTTGGCATCTTCAGTGCCATGCTTTGTGATTAAGCTACGTTAAC